AAAAAAAAAAACATATTTAATTAAAATTTATCCTCTTTATGCTTACTATAACTAGTTATTTCGGTTTTCTACTAGCAGCTTTGACTATAACCTCGGCTCTATTTATCGGTCTAAACAAGATACGACTTATTTGAAATTAATTGCATGAACCATTCCTAAAAAAAAACCTTCTGTGGTAGTTCATATATTCTATAGTTCCTTACCCGGCCCGTTTCCAATTCTTGGTCATTGAATTCATGGGTAATACGGATTAATATTTAAGGATAGATATTACCTCTCCTTTTCTGCGTTCAAAGAAATTGAAATGATTGAAGTTTTTCTATTTGGAATTGTCTTAGGTCTAATTCCTATTACTTTGGCTGGATTATTCGTAACTGCATATTTACAATACAGACGCGGTGATCAATTGGACCTTTGATTAATTAACATCTCTTTTTTTTGATTGACCTCCTACTTTCTTTAATCTACAGGAGGTCAAATTCAGATTGCTGTTCAAGTTTTTCAGTCTAATTTTCAAACGAACAAATAACAAGAATGGAATCACGCTCTGTAGGATTTGAACCTACGACATCGGGTTTTGGAGACCCACGTTCTACCGAACTGAACTAAGAGCGCTTTATTATCACAAAAATCATTTTATTTTGTGACCCAATTCGTCTTGCATGTATATACTATCATAAATAATATAATAAAATGAAAGATTTATTTTGTATATCCAATTTTAATCAATTGAAATTGATCCCTCGTTACTGCCCATAAGGAATAGGTAGGGATGACAGGATTTGAACCCGTGACATTTTGTACCCAAAACAAACGCGCTACCAAGCTGCGCTACATCCCTTTCAATTGGCCTACAGTGTCATTGTAGAGAATCTCTGTCTTGTTTTCCACATCTTTATTTCTTCCATTAATATACACAATCTTGCTATTTCTTCTTTTTGGTCTCATATATCATATAACATATAGTAATAAAAGACTTATACTATATACGTATTAAATAAAGATGAAACCCGCCGTAAAGTAAAAAAAAGAACACTTTTTCGGGAATTCTCAAGTAGAAGTAAAAAGGAACTTATTTTTTTGTTTTAAGAAAAGGAATATCGACTATCTACTGTACTGAATCGTTGTACATTTCAATTTGAATTAGGGATTCTGCGTACAAATATAAGTGGTCAGTAGTTAACTACATATACACATCGGGTCATATATGTATTACCATTATTTATTACATTTTAGAATAAAATTACAATAAAAAGAAGGAGGATTTTCAATGCGAGATCTAAAAACATACCTCTCCGTGGCACCGGTAGTAAGTACTCTATGGTTCGGGTCTTTAGCGGGTTTATTGATAGAGATCAATCGTTTATTTCCGGATGCGTTGATATTTCCTTTTTTTTCATTCTAGTTAGTGAGATGGGGGGGGGGTGAAGAAGATTAGAGATACAATCAAATATCTGTGACTAATCCCTCTCCTTCTCTTCTTTTTTTTATAAACGGAAATGTGATGGCTGTAGCAACAATATCATACAAGATACTTAAATGAAATACTGTACAGCTATTTACATTTATAAAGTCTAAATAGAGTCAGAAATCATTATAGTCCTTATTATTACTATAGTGATTATTGATTGATTGAAATTGAAACGAAATCTTTCATAATTTGATTTAGAGTTAGCAACTTTTATTTTTTTTTTTCGTTCCTTTCTTCTTCTTCCCTTCGGATTGGAAAATAGAAAAATGGAGTCAGTCAAAAACCCAAAGGAGGTTCATGGCCAAGGGTAAAGATGTCCGAGTAACGGTTATTTTGGAATGTACCGCTTGTGTTCGAAATCGTGTTAATAAAAAATCAATGGGCATTTCCAGATATATTACTCAAAAGAATCGACATAATACGCCCAGTCGATTAGAATTGAGAAAATTCTGTCCCTTTTGTTACAAACATACGATTCACAGTGAAATAAAGAAATAGATCGAACCGATCGCCTCCGTGTCCGCCTTCCAATCCAAGGAAGATGAAAAACGACATGTTATATATAACATAACAATTTCTATAACATATATTAAATATAAACAAATCCTATTTATTAATTCTAAATCTTTTTTGATCGTTTTTGTTTTGATCCGATCGAAATAGGAGTAGGATTTTCGGGATAAGGAATAAACAAACCATGGATAAATCCAAGCGATTCTTTCTTAAATCCAAGCGATCTTTTCGTAGGCGTTTGCCCCCGATCCAATCGGGGGATCGAATTGATTATCGAAACATGAGTTTAATTAGTCGATTTATTAGTGAACAAGGAAAAATATTATCTAGACGGGTGAATAGATTGACTTTAAAACAACAACGATTAATTACTGTTGCTATAAAACAAGCTCGTATTTTATCTTCGTTACCTTTTCTTAATAATGAGAAACAATTTGAAAGAAGCGAGTCGACCACTAGAACTACAGGTCTGAGAACTAAAAATAAATAATTCTTCAATTGAATCAAATTCCAATCCGAACTCAAACGCAAATTTACGTTTTGTTCGAAAAATATGAGAATCCAGATTTGATTATTTGATTATCGTGTCGTAAGAAAAAAAAAGAATTGGGAAAGAAGAATAAATATTTTTTTATTGAACGTGTTTGTTCATTTTGATAACTTTCTCATAGGATGATATTTTATCATACTAATTTCTACTCTACCTTCCCGGAGTTCATTCTCCAGGGAACTCCATTTAAAATAAAACATTCCAACGGATTCCTTCCAATCTCCTTATTTTATGATCTCATTAGAAATCATATAAAAACAATTCCTATTGAATATAGCTATTTGTGCAAGTATTTTACGATTAAGAAGCAACTGCCCTTTGTACAGATTGTGTATTAGTCTACTATAACTATAGTATACATTATTGTCTCGACTTACTGCATTTATCCGAGTGATCCACAAACGCCGAAAATCTCTCTTTTGCCTATCTCTATCCCGATGAGCTGAAACCAAAGCTCTTATTTTCTGTTGAGTAATAGTCCGGGTAAGTCTTGAATGAGCCCCTCGAAAGCTTGAGGCAAATAAACGAATTTTTGTTCTACGTCTTCGAGCTATATATCCGCGTTTAATTCTGGTCATTGAATAAATGAAACTTTGATGAATAACTAAGTGATTTCTTTTCTTTCAGTTATTTCCTTCCCCTTTCCTAGTCTATTAATAACAAAACGGATTCTTCCAATGTATAAAAAAAAATTCCAATGGCTTTTGCTACTATAACCTTCCCGACCACGATTTTTTTATAGGCTTTCGCCTCGAAATAAGAAATTTTTTTTGATACTAAATATCAAAAAAAACATAGTAAATAAAATAGTAAATCAAAAAGTAGTAAATATAAATGGGTATAGTGGGTTCCATCGTTTCTATGGTTTCTTCTTAAACGGTGAGGTCTTCTCTATACACCGGAGCCCCTTCTTTCATTTTTTCATTTAATGAATGTTATTGTTAACTTGTACAGTTCACACTTTTTGGCTCTACCCATAATTATCTAGTAATAGGTCTTTCACAACGAAACCCACCGATACAGTAACGGTATTTAATTATGAAGATTAGCTGAGTAGCTGACCCTGTTAGTCCGTTCTTGCAAGAGTCAAGAATAAGGGCATAACCTTTCTGCTTTTTAAATAGGATTTCCCTGCTTAATGGATAAATTTTTCTACCAATGGGGAATTCTTTCTCGTCGTAAATTAAAAATGGAAATGATTGGATTTAGCACCCATGAAAACCATAAATTTGATAACACAATAGAAAGATATGATAGATCTTTTTTATTTTTAGATTTACCTTTTTTAGTTTTAGATAGTGAATGGGCTTCTTTCATTCTATCCTATTCATTGGTACTGATCGCCAATACTGGATCAATTGTTTTCTTTCTTTTGGCCTAGCACATTATCTGAACGAGTCGCACATACACCCTAGTACATGTTCCTCGTCGCTGAGGACATCCCTTAAGAGCAGGAGATTTCGTGACATTTTTGATTGACTGTCTTGTGTTTCTAATAAGTTGTTTAATAGTTGGCATGTTGAATCATATACATAATGAGCTGGTTTAGATCGATCCTAACCGGATGATTATGAATCATTTATATATTAATAGATGAATTTTGAATTAATAGAATATTAAACCCGGTAAGACGATAAAATCGCAAATCCCGGATTTGCGTGAAATCCCTGTTCTGTTAGTTTTTGTTATTTTTTAACCGCTACACGATCAACAATTCCATGAGCTTGGGCTTCTGTTGCTGACATAAAAATATCTCTTTCCATGTCTTCGGAAACAACCCATAAAGGTTTGCCTGTTCTTTGTACATAAACCCTTGTGATGGTTTCGCGTAGCTTCAGTAGTTCTTCCGCTTCCAGGACAAATTCTCCCGTCTGTGCCTCATAAAAACCACTAGCAGGTTGATGCATCATTACCCTGATAATATAACATAATAGACAGTTCCTCCATCTTGCATGATGAAAGTCGAAGAGATAAAGAATAATAAAAAAAAAGAGTACGAAAAAAAGATAGAATTGAACAACCGTACAGGCATCTTTTGCGCATTGCATACGGCTCTACAATGGAATTCACTTTTACTTTTTTTTTACCTTACTTACATCGAAGAAATAGGCAAAAAAAAAAATAAATAGATATGTTGTATATTTATGTTATATTTTATTATATATTTATGTCATATATTGTAGGGTCTATCAGATTCATATAGGTAAATGATCCACTAACCACCCTTCCTTTTGGAGTAGTTCAAAAATACTATGATGGCTCCGTTGCTTTATAATTTCGTCTGTTATTTAGCAATCCCAAAGTTTCTTTTTTTTTTTTTTTTTCGTATTCTTTCATAACATAAATATTGTTATCTTCGGTGTGAAACCAAAAAAGTTTGTGACGCTGAAATGGGTCTTCCGATAGATCAGATAAAATTGGAAATACCCTTTATCTCATACTACTCTTTCGATACATAATGTAAGTATTTTGAAAAATTTTTCTTTTTATATCGAATTCGAAGTGCCATGCTATTATTACTTAATATTCATATTTCATATAGCGCGAAGGCATAGTCTTCTTTTTTTCTCTCAAATCAAATAAAAAACTCATTGGCGCCAAGCGTGAGGGAATGCTAGACGTTTGGTAATTTCTCCTCCGACCAGAATAAAAGATCCCATTGAAGCGGCTAATCCCATGCATACTGTCTGTATATCTGGTCGCACAAATTGCATAGCATCATAAATAGCTACTCCGGGTATTAGCCATCCGCCAGGAGAGTTTATAAACAAATACAGATCTTTGGTATCGTTATCCATACTGAGATATACCATAAGAGCAATAAGTTGATTCGAGATCTCGTTATCAATCGGTTGGCCTAAAAAAAGTAATCTTTCTCGATAAAGTCGGTTGATTGGGATAAAATTGTATCCCTTAGGAACCGTACGGGCACCTTTTGATGCATACGGTTCAACACAAATTGCGAAAACAAACAAAGAATCAATGTGTAGATTCTAGCTTTCTTTCTTTTTTCATATTCATAGCAGGCTCCTTTTAGCTTGTAACAAAGGGGAGCTTTTTCTTTCATGTTTCAAGAAAGATGAGTTTTGGCCTGTTTTAATTTATATATAACTATATAAATTAAAAACCTATAAATAAAAAAAAAAAATTCACTAAACTTATCGGACTAACTTCTCATTGATGTATTGTTTCATCGGGATCCAATCCAAATCGCGATGTAATTTTCTTGTTCCTGAACGGTCTTTTTCAACTTTTTTTAGGTTTAGGCTCTACTCCGAATAAAGATCTGCCCGATTTGGATTTGCACATATAGGACAAATGCCCCAATACCACGTCTTTTTGCTACGACTTCCTTTTTTTATTTATTCCATGTCTCCCGCCAAATAGTAAATATTCAATGCATCCATCACCATCACATTACTCGATTGATTAACAGTTTGAGATCATTATTATATATTATAAATGGAAAATCTTTATAAATAGAATATGATATTTATAAATAGAATATGATATTTATAAATAGAATATGATATAAGTGGTAATCATAGATATATTACCAATTGGTTTTTTTTTTTCTAAACGGAGCCTGTATATTTCATTTTTTTGGTCTAACCAAGCCAACCATAAATTATAAATTATTATAATTGAGAATATTAATCTGTATACCCCCCTAAAAAATAGATTGAATTGCACTTCATTGCATTTCACGCTCCAAATTTTTGGATGATTCAATCAACCTTTCTTGGGCGAAAGAGGGGATATCTCGATCGGGTAAGAGAACGGGGAAATACCATATGACCAAATATATCTGACAAGTCGCACTATATGTCAATCCACGTTGCATTTTCCTCTCCAGGGTTTCGAAAAGGAACTTTTGGAACACCAATAGGCATTAAATGAAATAAAAATTAATTACTATAGCTCACTTTGATGTGAAAGCGTAACAATGTATTTATTGTCTTAATAATATTGTTCTTTATCATATTTTATCCATAGATTGAATAAGTTTATAAAAAAGGAAGACAGAAATACTAAAGGAAAATTCTTTCAAATAGGTCCTTTGAATTGAATGATGAACAAAAAAAAATATAAATGCAGTCACTCATATAAAAGGTATCAACCTCTTACCATTGCGTATTGGTACTTATCGGGTGTAGAATAGATCTGCTTCTTTTTGTTCCTACAAACAAAATTGTTCCATTATTAATAATATTAATAAAAGACATTATTACTAAAAGAATAGAACAAATATTAATCCTTTCCCCGAGATAATCCACTCAAAGGGGAAGGTCCATAGTATAGTTTTTTTCCAGTGCAATAAAGTTACATAGTGTCTATTTTTCGTTGATAGAGGGGTATTTCCATGGGTTTGCCTTGGTATCGTGTTCATACCGTCGTATTGAATGATCCCGGTCGTTTGCTTGCTGTCCATATAATGCATACAGCTCTGGTTGCTGGTTGGGCCGGTTCGATGGCTCTATACGAATTAGCAGTTTTTGATCCCTCTGACCCTGTTCTTGATCCAATGTGGAGACAAGGTATGTTCGTTATACCCTTCATGACTCGTTTAGGAATAACCAATTCATGGGGCGGTTGGAGTATCACAGGAGGGACTATAACGAATCCGGGTATTTGGAGTTACGAAGGCGTGGCCGGTGCACATATTGTGTTTTCTGGCTTATGCTTTTTGGCAGCTATCTGGCACTGGGTGTATTGGGATCTAGAAATATTTTGTGATGAACGTACAGGAAAACCCTCTTTGGATTTGCCCAAAATCTTTGGAATTCATTTATTTCTCTCAGGGTTGGCTTGCTTTGGTTTTGGCGCATTTCATGTAACAGGATTGTATGGTCCGGGAATATGGGTATCCGATCCTTATGGACTAACCGGAAGGGTACAATCTGTAAATCCGGCGTGGGGTGTGGAAGGTTTTGATCCTTTTGTTCCGGGAGGAATAGCCTCTCATCATATTGCAGCAGGTACCTTGGGCATATTGGCGGGTCTATTCCATCTTAGTGTCCGTCCGCCCCAACGTCTATACAAAGGATTACGTATGGGAAATATTGAAACTGTCCTTTCCAGTAGTATCGCTGCTGTCTTTTTTGCAGCTTTTGTGGTTGCTGGAACTATGTGGTATGGTTCGGCAACTACCCCGATTGAATTATTTGGTCCCACTCGTTATCAATGGGATCAAGGATACTTCCAACAAGAAATATATCGACGAGTTGGTGCTGGGCTAGCCGAAAATCAAAGTTTATCCGAAGCTTGGTCTAAAATTCCTGAAAAATTAGCTTTTTATGATTACATCGGCAATAATCCAGCAAAGGGGGGATTATTCAGAGCGGGCTCAATGGACAATGGGGATGGAATTGCTGTTGGGTGGTTAGGACACCCTGTTTTTAGAGATAAAGAGGGGCGTGAACTTTTTGTACGTCGTATGCCTACTTTTTTTGAAACATTTCCGGTTGTTTTGGTAGACGGAGACGGAATTGTTAGAGCCGATGTTCCTTTTAGAAGGGCAGAATCGAAATACAGTGTCGAACAAGTAGGTGTAACTGTTGAGTTCTATGGTGGCGAACTCAATGGAGTCAGTTATAGTGATCCCGCTACTGTGAAAAAATATGCTAGACGTGCTCAATTGGGTGAAATTTTTGAATTAGATCGTGCTACTTTGAAATCCGACGGTGTTTTTCGTAGCAGTCCGAGGGGTTGGTTTACTTTTGGACATGCTTCGTTTGCTCTTCTCTTTTTCTTCGGACACATTTGGCATGGTGCTAGAACCTTGTTCAGAGATGTTTTTGCTGGGATTGACCCAGATTTGGATGCTCAAGTAGAATTTGGAGCATTCCAAAAACTTGGAGATCCAACTACAAGAAGACAAGTAATCTGATACAATATTGTTTTGTTATTTTTCGTCTTTAGTTTTGTGAAAAACTGTAGGGTACCAGATAAATCTTGATTTGAATCGCTACCTTTTCTTTGACTCTTGCTCTTTCTTTATCCGGGAGACGATCCCCAATAAACAGGTATGGAAGCTATAATTGTAAACCACGATCGAATCTATGGAAGCATTGGTTTATACATTCCTCTTAGTCTCAACTTTAGGAATAATTTTTTTCGCTATCTTTTTTCGAGAACCACCTAAAGTTCCAACTAAAAAGGTGAAATGATTTTTCATTATCTCAATTGAAAGTAATGAGCCTCTCAATATTGAGAGGCTCATTACCTCAACTAGTCTCCGTGTTCCTCGAATGGATCTCTTAGTTGTTGAGAGGGTTGCCCAAAAGCAGTATATAAGGCGTACCCAGTAAAACTTACAAGTAAACCCGATATAAAGATGGCAACTAGGGTTGCTGTTTCCATTATTATATAGTTTCAAGTTTCAAGACCACAATGGATCTATGATAAGATCATTTATTTACAACGGAATGGTATACAAAGTCAACAGATCTCAATGAATATAAAATACGATTTATGGCTACACAAACCGTTGAGAGTAGTTCTAGATCTGGTCCAAGACGAACTACTGTAGGGAGTTTATTGAAACCATTGAATTCAGAATACGGTAAAGTGGCTCCTGGGTGGGGAACTACTCCTTTGATGGGTATCGCAATGGCCCTTTTTGCGGTATTCCTATCTATTATTTTGGAGATTTATAATTCTTCCATTTTACTGGACGGAATTGGAACGAATTAGATTCACAAGAACTAGTAACTAGCTTTTCAATACAAAGTGAAGCATTTAGGTCTCTGATTTTTATCCCATTCTATTTTGGTAGTTCGATCGTGGAATTTCTTTGTTTCTGTAGTTCCGGAATATGAGTGTGTGACTTGTTATAATTGATCCTATGGATAGTACAGAGAATGCGTCTGTCATCTTGATCGAGATGGTTTTACTTCGTCGGATATTCATTCTAGTATCTGAAGCACGGAATATAGGAAATAGATTACAAAGTATTATTAGCACTATGATTCATACTTAATATTCAGACCTCGTGTCCGGACTTTCATTTTTTTTCTTCAAAGGGTTATATTTAGAAGTTCGAAATCGAAAGATTTTTATTCTTTCAAACTCCTATTTATGCTTATTTTGATCAAAGGACAAAGGTGTCTTTGGATTTTTATTCATTCTAGTTATTCATTGAATAAGTGATAATCTAAGAGTTCTTACTCAAGGAATTTTTGGAATTTGTTTATATTTCTAAAGGGTTTTATTGAATCATCGTGGTTCTAGTATGAATCTGGGGTTTTAATTGATTCATAGGGTCTTAACAAGAGAATTCCTATCAATAATAAAGAAAACAGTAGTAAAGGCGCATTACACACAATAAAAAAAAAAAAACTAAAAAAAAAAATAGGTAAATAGAAGATTCAAGAGGCCTATAATCATCACCATAGAGACAAACGAGCCGACTTGATGTTTTGGCATTATAACCACAAGAAAGAACTTTCGGATTTTTATTCTTT